ACAAAAAAAATAGGATTAGATTATATGTGAGATCATTTTTGGAATTGTATATTCAATGATTCACTAATCGTAATTAAAATAGATTTTATCTATTCTAGAATAGAATTCGAATAGAATATTTAGAAAAAAGGAAATAAGCGGGTAGCGGGAATCGAACCCGCATCGTTAGCTTGGAAGGCTAGGGGTTATAGTCGACGTTCAATTCATTGCTTTGAACGTCTCTAATTCAAAACCGAACATGAAACTTTGGTTTCATTCGGCTCCTTTATGGAATATGAGTAAATTCATAGATCTAAGATGTGAACAAAATGAACAAAAAGATACCCATAACACCTACGTCAGCTTTTTGTTTGAATACAAACAAAATGAATCGCTTTCTAGATGATCCTTCTAGAAGAAGGTGATTCTAACAATCTTTCTAGTTACTTCGTTCTCTATTTCTATTTGAGAGGATCCTAAGGAAAAGGATTTTGTTTCCACCGAGCTAAAACAATATGTCGATGTCTCTAGTAAACCAAAGTCGTCGTTGAATAGCTATTTTGCTCCAATTTATTTCTTTAGAAAAAAAAAATGGAAGATTTAGTTACGATTCGAAATGGACTTTCTATCTTCTGCCATGGATCCTTTACTCATACTTATTCAATTGGAATTTTTGGTCCAATTCAAAAATTATGTTTCGCAATTTCATAATCCAACTTTTCAATTTATAAGTGACGCATGGATACAAATCACGAGAATTCGTATTTTTTTCTCGAATTTCTCATTGAGAGGTAAAGGATTAAATCTTTTTAAGAAATAAAGTTTTTGGTCGGAATATGAATAAAACCGAAAGACCCTTTAACTATTAACGGTTAATAGAACGAATCACACTTTTACCACTAAACTATACCCGCTACAATATGATTATTGTATACAAATGGATCTTTTGTCGAACAAGATCATTGAGCATGATCAAGATAGGATCATCAAAGAATCATCAAAATGAGAACGTTGCACTTTTTTTTGCGGGGAGATCCAAATTAAAATGGTGGAAGAATCGATAGTTTCTTTTTGAGTTTGGTAAAATATAACAAGAAAAAGAATGTAAATAGTCTTTGTTCTTTTTTTTGTTGCTTGAATATAAAATATTCAATTGCATATAATAATATAATAACAAAAGTTTTTTTTGTTTTCAAATGAGATATCAGATAAATCATTATAATTCGTTGGAACAAAAAAAAGAGCCCGGCTAGGTACTGACCGGGCCGGGCCATGAGAATAAGAAGGGCCTTTCGAACTAAATCAACACAAAAGGGTCTTGCTGATTTTTTTTTTTTTTAGTTCGATTGTTCGGGCGGTCGAGCCCATCTTTTAGATAAAGGAAATTCCCGATTTATGGATCTCTATATAATAGAATAGAGAAAGAAGAAAGATTCTTTACATTATGTGTAATGTAGTAATTATCTTTTTCAATTGGGAGAGATGGCTGAGTGGACTAAAGCGTCGGATTGCTAATCCGTTGTACGAGTTATTCGTACCGAGGGTTCGAATCCCTCTCTTTCCGTTGATGAATTTATTTGGTTTTTTCAAATTTTGAAAATCTTAGTGAAACGTGTAGAATAGATAAAATCCTAAGAAAATTTGAAAATTAACTAAAACCAAGGAAAACCCCCTGTATTTTATTCTTCACGTCCAGGATTTCGCCCTGGATCATTAGATAGGAATCCAAAGATAAAGAGAGACACAAAAAATATCACTACGGTATAAACGAAGAGTTTCAGAGTAAGCATTACACAATCTCCAAGATGGTTTTTTTTGAAAAAAAAAAAAAGAGAATAGATCTTCTATGTTTTCTACCACATATCCTAAAGAAATGGGGTTTTTCTAGAAATACATTGTCAAAAATTCATTTGTTTTTTATTAACCCAAATTTCGGTTTATATCCAAATTAGATATTATATTGTGGGAGACCCTAATAGGGTTAGGGTCTTTCACTGGAAAGGGGTCAAAAATGAGGGTAAGCCTGGGTTTTGTCGACTATACACGAATTTCAGCGTGTGAATCGAGGGTTCATACTCTAAAACTTATCTTATTTTTTCAATTGTTAGAATTTTTTTTATCGAGGAAATCATACATTTTCTAGGATATTATTATTCAGGATCTCATCGAAAACTTACAGCAGCTTGCCAAACAAAAGCTAAGAGAAAAAAAAACAAAGGTATGACTGGCATAACATCCACGATTGGATTCAAAAAAGCATAGGCTTCGGGCAATTTGCCGAAGAAAAAACTACTCGAATAAAAGGGAGAATTAATACAAATACAGATCAAACTAACGATATTAAGCATAACAGACATTTTTTTATTGGAGATAATTGCATTTTGGTTGCGTTTTTGCTATAAGGAAAAAGAAAGTAAGTAAGGTAGACAAAAACCCTTCTTTTTCTTTGAATCCACCCAACCAAAAATCCTCCAATTCTCAAAGGAGGATAGAAGAAATCATACTTTCATACAATATCTTAATTGAATTCTATGTAATGATCAATAAATTAAGTTGAATTCTATATCTATATGTATCAAAATCCTAGTACCAATCGATTCTATAGATCTATAGATATTTGGACTCGAGTTGACAAACAAGCAATACCAATATTATTGTTTCTTAGTGTCGATTAGAAATTGAAATGGGGCGTGGCCAAGTGGTAAGGCAACGGGTTTTGGTCCCGCTATTCGGAGGTTCGAATCCTTCCGTCCCAGCGCAGTCCATTTTTTATGCTCCATTATTACTATAGAAAGAAATAGGGGAGTGGGTAGGAGTTAATCCATATTAATTTGAATATCTGTGTCTGTTCCAATTTCATTAATAAATGATCAAGTTCCATATTATATAGAAATATGTTATGGAGCTGATGTTTTTTCTTTGAATCTAATTTGATTTAGGTATTTCGTGTTTGACTCGAATGAAAAATTAGAAATCTATTATCTATTTAAGGCTTGAGGCAGGGGTTATTTATCCTATCCCTTTGTATTCACTTTCTCACAAGAGTCAATATTCCTCAACCCCATTTAAACCAAATACATATCAATCGTATAATATAATTATATAAATGTTACGTATCATTCTATTTCAATGACAAGAAAATTTTTGGTTCTTTGTGAAAAAGATTTGTAATCCTTAAATTATTTAAACTAAAATTATAGATATTCGATAATCTAGAATATCTATAACAGTGACAATTGTTCAGTCTATCTGATAGATACGAAGAACCTCCCCTTTCAAATTTATATTTGAAATTCAATCAGTGATGAGTCAATTCAAAAAGAACGACCGATCCTCCTATGAAGATAAAAGGTGATGCTTATTGTCCAATTTTCTTCAAATTCCATTTAATAATTTAATAATAATAATGATGTAGAAATAGGAAACCTTTTCAATTCGAAAGATTCCTTGTACGTGGAAGCTTTGAAAAAGTAAGAAATCATTTAATCTATCCTATTGAGTCACTTGAAGATGCAGATTCAAAAAGTGAAAAGTTATTCGTTTCTCTATTTCTATTTTTTTCTCGGATCTATATATTATTTATGTATGTTAAAAATGCCGTCTTGCTAAGACTTTTTCAGAAAAATAGTTCCACATATCATATATTCATATATAGAAGAAAAGTCTAGATTACGATGTCTATGGACAGCTGAACCACTGACTATTCATGATTCCATAATTGAATCAATTTCATACCGGTTCCAAATTAGAGGAATGTTATGGTAAAACTTCGTTTGAAACGATGTGGTAGAAAGCAACGTGCGACTTGAAGGACACGATCCGTTGTGGATTTTTACATCCACCATTTTTGATTTGTCTAGGAATAAGGGTGCTCTTGGCTCGACATTGTTTGTTCTGTTACACCCGAACCCTTCGTTTTTTGTTGGGTTGTAAATAGTGCACGCTGGAGCTCGAATAGAAAATATTAATTCATTTCTCGGGGGCAAGGATCTAGGGTTAATGCCAATCAATTGGAGTAACAACTTCGTAAATATATCGAACATATATAGGAATCGAAAGGATCCAATTCGAGCAAGTTTCCAATTCAAAAGCAAAACTTGTTGAAATTGATTCCAATTTTTCGATTCCAAGTGTATCACGTGGGAATCGACTGTCCATAGGATTTTTTGATCGAAAGAAATCAAAAGGGGGTATGTTGCTGCCATTTTATTTTGAAAGAATTAAGAAACACCGAAGTAATGTCTAAACCCAATGATTAAAAGTAAGGAAAGGATCTAAGAACAAGGAAACACCCTTTTAATTGTCTCAATCGTCTCAATAACTGGATCGGACTAAAGAATCCAAATAGAATTTGAAATGGTTTAAACGAGACAAACAAAAGGGAGTAAAGACGACTCAATAAATGAAATTGACTAAAGATTTTTCCTTTGAACTATTTGAGAGTTATCCAACTTGAGTTATGAGTACGAATGGTTTATTTTTCATTTTCAGGAAGAAAAAAAGACTGAAATCATAGTCTAATTTATTTTATGGGCGCATTTGTCATTTAATTTATTAGAATTGCATATATAGACAAAACTTCGAATCAAATCATTTTTTCGCGAGCTGTACGAGGAGAAAACTTCCTATACGGTTCTAGGGGGGGGTATTGTTCATCTACATCTATCCCAATGAGCCATCTATCGAATCGTTGCAATTGATGTTCGATCCCGAAGAGAAGGAAAAGATCTTAGAAGGGTGGGCTTTTATGATCCAATGAAGAATCAAACTTTTTTAAATGTTCCTCTTATTCTATATTTCCTTGAAAGGGGTGCTCAACCCACGGGAACTGTTCAGAATCTTTTAAAGAAAGCCGAAGTTTTTAAGGAACTTCCGCCTAATCAAATGAAATTCAATTAAAGAAATACCAGGGGGGGTAGCGACTTGTATATAACTTTGTCTAACTTTTTTCTACTTGCCCCCCTTTTTCTTTTTTTCTTCCGTATTCATATTTATTTATCATAGATTCTGTCGAATCTTATGGTATGGTCTAGATGGTCTAGAATGACCAAATTGATTGATCTTATAAATATCAAATTTCCGCATTTCCTTTATTTAATTGTGTGGTTTTCATTGGAACTCGACTAAGCAAGAACAAGGAATCTACTTTGCTTAGTCCACTTAGATTGATCAAATACATTAGCATTAGGGACTAAAAAATCCGATATTTTTTTTGAATTCTTCCTTTTTTATTCTTCGATTTATACTTTTTCTATCTATGTAGATTAGATATGTAGTGTCAATCCAAGACAATTTTGAATATTATTGTATTTCATTGTTAAATTGAAATTCAAAGGATTTAAAAAAGGATTTGATTTCATGTAATTTCTCTTTTCCAATATATTCTTTTCTCAACATTTATATTGACAACAGTGTATTGAACAAATATAATTCATCGTGATAAGCGATCCGGGTCTATTTCTTTTTGTCCCATAGTTTTGTTACTTTATCTTATTCAAATGATGTTTTCTTTGATACAAGAGGTTTTTTTGATTGAAAGAAAGCTAGATAACATAAGAGATGCTCTATCCATTTTCACAATGCTGTATCTTTTTTTTTCTTTTATTTTATCTGACAATTTCTTGTATTTTCATCGAATCACTTCATTTTTATGTTTTGAATCCATTATAAAATCTGTTTTTTTTTTAGATTTGTTAACTCATGGGTTTGATTAGTTTGTATAATATCTTTTTTTCTCTTTGTTTCAAATCAATTTAATTGAATTTGATTGTATCTATACACCCTTTGTTGAGGTTTTGTTTAATCTATGTTTGTTTTTTTTTCGGGTTGCTAACTCAACGGTAGAGTACTCGGCTTTTAAGTGCGGCTAGAATCTTTTACACATTTGGATGAAGTGACGAATTCGTCCGTAACCTTGGTAAACTTTGGAAGACCGCGACTGATCCTGAAAGGGAATAAATGGAAAAAATAGCATGTCGTATCAATGGAGAGTTCTGAAGATATTTCATTCTTATCGGATTGGTATAAAACCTTTTTCGAATTCTTGGAACGGAACAAAAGAAAGTTGGGTCGAATGAATAAATGGATAGGAGCCCTGTGGCTTCAATTAATTATCAGAAAGAAAAAGCAACCGGCTTCTGTTCTTAATTTGAATAATTTCCCGATCTAACTAGACGTTAAAAAGAAATTGGTGCCTGATACGGGAAGCACTTATCACTCCACGAGTGGATTCTATTTTTTTTAATGAATCCTAACTATTTACATTCTCCATTATGGACTGAAGATGCGTGTGTAAAAGAAGCAGTATATTGATAAAGAAAGTTTTTTCCGAAATCAAAAGAGCGATTCGGTTTAAAAAATAAAAGATTTCTAACCATCTTGTTATTCTATAACACAAACATAGACGAATTAAATGAAATGGATGGAAAAAGGAGAGGGTAGAGAATCTGTTGATTAGTTTATCTGTCCCCGAGGTATCGATTTTTACAGAATACCTTGTTTTGACTGTATCGCACTATGTATCATTTGATAACCCCCCAATCTTCTACCTTTAATTCAAATCGAATTTCAAATGGAGGAAATCCAAAGATATTTACAGCTGGAGAGATCTGAACAACATGACTTCCTGTATCCACTTATCTTTCAGGAGTATATTTATGCATTTGCTCATAATCGTGCTTTGAGTAAATTGATTTTGTCGGAAAATCCGGGTTATGACAATAAATCCAGTTTACTGATTGTGAAACGGTTAATTACTCGACTGTATCAACAGAATCATTTTCTGATTTCTCCTAATGATTCTAACCAAAATCCATTTTGGGGGCGCAACAAGAATTTGTATTCTCAAATCATATCAGAGGGGTTTGCTTTTATTGTCGAAATTCCATTTTCTTTACAATTCCTATCCTGTCTAGAAGGGGAAACGAACAAGATAGGAAAATCTCAGAATTTACGATCAATTCATTCAATATTTCCCTTTTTCGAGGACACTTTTTCACATTTTAATTTTGTGTTAGATATGGTAATACCTCGCCCTGTTCATGTGGAAATCTTGGTTCAAATCCTTCGCTATTGCGTAAAAGATGCTTCCTCCTTGCATTTATTACGAGTCTTTCTCAATGAATATTGTAATTGGAATAGTCTTCTTATTCCAAAGAAAGCCAGTTCCCCTTCTTCAAAAAAAAATAAAAGATTATTCTTATTCTTATATAATTCTCACGTATGTGAATATGAATCCATTTTCGTCTTTCTACGTAACCAATCTTTTCATTTACGATCAACATCTTCTGGAGTTTTTCTTGAACGAATCTATTTCTATATAAAAATAGAACGTCTTGTGAACGTCTTTGTTAAAATTAAGGATTGGGGGGCAAACCCGCGGTTGGTCAAGGAACCTTTCATGCATTATATTAGGTATCAAAAAAGATCCATTCTGGCTTCAAAAGGGACATTCATTTTCATGAAGAAATGGAAATTTTACCTTGTCACTTTTTGGCAATGGCATTTTTCGGTGTGGTTTCA